ATTTTTCCATAAAAATGTGTTCGCTCAAGAAAGACTCCAGAAGATATTAATCGTAAATAAGAAGACTTTTTACGAAGAAACAGGAATAGATATTCGTATTCATATACATAAGAATTATGTAGAAACCAAAAGAATCTTTTCTTTCTTTTTGAAAAGACATAAAAGAATTTCTTTGAAGTAATGAGACTATTCAAATTAGGATTTTCGTGGAAAATCAATCGCAATAAATGCAAAGAAGGAATATCTTTGATCCAGCATTGAAGGATTTGAATCAAGATTTCCAGATGGATGGGATGGGGTATTAGTAGATCCGACACATAATTGAAATATGATAATTTATCCTCTAAAAAGGGAAATATTGAATGAATAGATCGTAAATTCTGAGATTTTGGTATTCTTTTTTCTTCAAGGGAAGATACTAATCGCGACGAAAATGGAATTTCCAGAATGACTCCAAAACCTTCTGATACCATTTGAGAATAAAAATGAGAAGAAAAAGAATTCTTGTACCCCGAAAATCCATTTTGGTTAGAATAATTCACCGAAGAAATCAAATATTTCTGTTGATACATTCGAGTAATTAAACGTTTCACAAGTACTAAACTAGATTTATTGTCATAACCAATAATTTCCACAGGTTCATAAAAAATCAAACTATTCAAGCTATGAGAATGAGCAAGTGAGTAAATATACTCCTGAAAGAGTAGCGGATATAGGAAGTTTTGTTGCCAAAATCTATCTTTTTTCAATCTAAATATCCTTGTAATTCTGCCATTTAAATCCATTTCTACTGTAATCAAAAAAGGGAGGCACTTCTTGTTTTATGAAATGATACATAGTGCAATATGGTCAGAACGGCGTATGTTTATGTTTTATTATGTTGTATATAGTATCTTGTTTCTCTTAGACCAAAATACTATTAGTCTAAATTCTAACTAGAAGAAACTAGAATAATACTAATAGAATAAGAATAGAGTCTAGTATTCATATACTATGCACTGTCTTGTCTATACTTTTCCTTTAAATAATTTAAATAAAAATTTTTGAATTTTGAATAAAAAAGAATATATAATTTTATTTTATATTGTACTGTTATTCAAAATCATAACGATAATCAATTATAATCTAATAAAAGATTATAGAAAGAAAAGTAAGAACAAATAAAGAATATATACCTCGGAGACATAGAAGCCCAATCTACAGATCTTTTTCCTTTCTATCTAATTTGGTTTTCTTTTCCTTATTAATATAACTAGAATAACAATAAAAGAAATAAATAAAATAACAATAAGAAAAAGGAGTAAAAATCTTTTATTTTTGCAACCCAATTGCTCTTTTGACTTTGGAAATAATCCTTTTTTTATCACTATACTATTTCTTCTACACATCCGTCTCCAATCCACAATAAAGAATAATTAGGATTAATAAAAAAAAAAAAAAGAATCAATGGTCTAACAAGAGAACCTTTTCCCACATCAGGCACTAATCTATTTTTAACGTATAATTAGTAATTTGATCGGGTAATCATTCAAATTAAGAATGGAAGCTCGTTGCTTTTTTGTCTTACTCGAATTGGAACCATAAGGCTCTATCCATTTATTCACTAGACCCGAAATACTTTACTGAATGTTCTAAAAAGAACAATTATCGTTCTATTTCTATTATGAGTACTAGAAATCTTCTTTTTCTATGATTAGATTATTCTTTTTACGACATGCTTTTTTTTCCATTCATTACCTTTCAGGATCAGTCGCGGTCTTATAAACTCTACCAATAGTCTAGACGAATTTCTTCATCCAAATGTGTAAAAGATCATAGTCGCAATTAAAAGCCGAGTACTCTACCGTTGAGTTAGCAACCCGGATCAATATGAAGTGTAGATATGATCAAAATAAAAAAAAAAATCCAGCAAACTCATCCATTTTTCATAAAGTGAAGGAAAGAGCCAATAGGGAATGGGATAAAAAGATCTATTTATATATGATCAAATTCTATTTGTTTGATACATCATTGTCAATATGAATGGACTTTTTTTTAGAAAACATATTTCAAGAAATTCTATGGAAATTTGTTTTGGATTAGCACAACATAAAGAATAAAATGGAAAAAAATAAGGAATAAGGAAAAAGGTATAGATATAAAAAATAGCGGAATCAAAAAAAGAAAGGTACAATACAAATACAAGAAGAAAGATTACCCCCCTTATTGGGGGGTTCCACAAAAATAAACAAGAAAAAAATATGAATAATGAATAAGAAAAATAAGTATGAATAGAACAAGAAAAGAAGAAACTTTGAATAAAGCTTTGAATAAAGAATTACACAAAGATAGGTACTAATTACTCTATCCTTTTTTTATTCATGATTCTTGTTTTTCTTTTCTTTTTTTATCAAAAGAAACTCAAAATTGTTTAAAGAATTCTTCCTTACTTAAAATATTATAAACAGTTCCTGTGGGTTGAGCACCTTTTTCAAGGAAATCTAAAATAGCAGGAACATTTGAATAAGTTTGATTCTTTATCGGATCATAAAAACCCACTTTTCGAAGATCTCTTCCTTCTCTTCGGGATCGAACATCCATTGCAACGATTCGATAGATGGCTCATTGGGATAGATGTAGATAAAAAATGCCCCCCTAGAAACGTATAGGAAGTTTTCTCCTCATACGGCTCAAGAAAAAATGATTCTCTTTCTATCTATATAGATAGAAATTCTAGAAAGAGAAATGGATCCATAAAGAATTAGACTGTAATTTGAGCCTTTTTTCCTTCTTTACAGAAAAAGAAATTTCATTTAGACTCCTAACTCAAGTTGGGTAGTTTCAAAAGAGTTCGAAAGGAAATCTTTAGAATTTCTTGAGTTGTCTCTAACCTCTTTTTTGTCTACTTTCAGATCTCTTTTTTTACTCATTCTGATTCTGATCCAATTATTGAGACAAGTTAAAATAGTGTTTCCTTGTTTCGGAATTTGTTGTCTTTGCTTTGCGCTTTGTGAAATCATTGGGTTTAGACATTACTTCGGTGATCCTTTTCAAAAAGGCAGCAACATACCTTTTGTTTTTTTTTTTTTTTTTATTTCTATGGACAAAGGGAAAAATCATATGAAAGATTGATTCCTTTGTGATACACTCTTGATCGAAACAGTTTTTCATTTTCGACAAATTTGATCTTTTTTCATTTCAAACTTGTTCAATTTTAAACCTCTCCGTTTATCTATATTTAGATATTGATGATCTATTTACAAAGTTGGTCTAACTTATTGATTGTCACTAACCCTAGATTATTCCCCCGATAACTGAATCAATCATTTTTGCTCGAGCTCCATCATATGCTATACCTTTAGATACCATTAGTATCTTTATTGAGCAACCCAAGACAAATTAAATCAGGTTCCTAGCAGAACAAACTATGTCGAGACAAGAGCATATTCATTCGTATAGAAGATGGTGGATGTCAGAATCCACAGACAATCATGTCCTTCAAGTCGCACGTTGCTTTCTACCACATCGTTTCAAACGAAGTTTTACCATAACATCCCTATCGTTTTATTTTAATTTGGAACCGTATGCAATTGATTCAATATCGAATCATGAATAGTCATTGGCTGAACCGATACATAAGAATCTAAATCTACACTTATAGATAAGTTTTTATCCACTTTAACTAAATAATATACTAAATATACTAAGCTAAATAGAACTTGATATTAAATATTCATGAAAATATTCAATTCTAGTCAATTATAGAATACAATTCTAAAATAATAAGATATAGATTAATAAGATCTATATATTAATAAGAAATATAAAAATAGACAAATATACAATAGATATTCTTATCTAATTATTCTAGAATTAGATAAGAATATCTATTGTAAGAATTGTAAGAATTATGTCTTTATGTATTATTAATTATGTATTTATGTATTAATAGAATATATTCTTCTATTTCTGAAATAGGATTTTATGATTCTAATATTATGAATTAGGATTTATTGATTTTCTATCATCTCCAATTCAATTGAATCTGATTTTCATTTAATTTAAAACAGAGAGATAATTTGAGAATGGAGTAGAAAAAGTCTCGTGTAAGGTAAGATCAAAGAGAAAATCAGAATCCTCGGATTCTGATCTTTTCGCATCCATCTCCATCATATAAAACAAAGAATCGTTAATGAAAACGAATATTTAAGAATAAAATACTTTAGTAAAAAAAAAGATATGATTCTAAGAATCATTCTTAGAATTCAGATTGGATAACATTGTATCCAACATTAAACAGAAAATTGTTGAATTCAATTTTAATCGGGAAGAATCTTTCGTTTCTGATGCGAACGATCTGGGACGGAAGGATTCGAACCTCCGAGTAACGGGACCAAAACCCGTTGCCTTACCGCTTGGCCACGCCCCATTTTGATTTGGTCTAAGAAAAACTAAGAGAAATATTGATTATTCGTCAATAACCAACCAAAAGAAATATAGGACATGTTGTCACTAGGATTCAACACAATAGATATAGAATCAAAAAGATTAATTGATCATTACTCTTAATTCAATTAAGATATTGTATGAAAATAGAATTCCTTGTATTCTTATTTGATTGGAGAATGTAAGGAAGGATTCTTGGTTGGGGAGAAGTCAAAGAAAAAGAAAGATTTCTTTTATATGCCTTTTTCTTTTCAAAATTCCCTCAGAAAAACAACTCAATCCAATCTGATAATTTATTCTCATTTCAATTGAATTTGAATCTTTAACTTTAAGAACAAGAAAAGAATATTTTTTATGTTTAATATCTTTGGTTTCATTTGTATCTGTCTTAATTATACCCTTTATTCGAGTAGTTTTTTCTTCGCCAAATTGCCCGAGGCTTATGCCTTTTTCAATCCAATTGTAGACGTTATGCCGGTTATCCCTTTACTCTTTTTTCTCTTAGCCTTTGTTTGGCAAGCTGCTGTAAGTTTTCGATAAAAAAGAAATCTCTATTCAATTCCTAATTTCTTCGATAAAAAAAAGATGATATTTTAATTCTGAAAATCAATAAGATCATAAATAAGATTCAGATAAGTCTGAACATTAGGAACCCTCGATTCAAAAATCAAAAAACGAAATTCTGGTATTTTCTATTGAAATTGAATAAGGGAAGGGGCGATGATCTTTATATTTTCTTTAAAAAACTAATCAGCTTATTTCTTTTATTCTAACCTTTCCTTTATAAGATTCCATAAAATTACCTAATTATAGATATGGATATGGCAAGAAATTTTTGGTAACGAAAAAATATGAATCTTATTACATTAGAAAGAAATTCATGAAAAGAAATTTCAAAAAACTTCCTTTTTTCATCTTTAGAGCGTCATATCAAAATAGTGTGTTCAAAATAGTGTATGTGTATATAGTGTGTGTCATAAAATAGGTGATCTATTTCCTTAAAAAAAATGATATTATCTTATCTTGGAGATTTGTAATGCTTACTCTTAAACTATTCGTTTACACAGTAGTAATATTCTTTGTTTCTCTCTTCATCTTTGGATTCTTATCTAATGATCCAGGGCGTAATCCTGGGCGTGAAGAATAAAAAAAGAGATGAGATTCATTTTTACTTGATTTTCTCATAGGTCAATGTATAAAGAAATGGAATAAAAGATTCATAAAAGAAAATAATCGAAATTTATTCCAATTCTTGATCAGGGGGGTCGGAGAGAGAGGGATTCGAACCCTCGGTACGAAGAATTCGTACAACGGATTAGCAATCCGACGCTTTAGTCCACTCAGCCATCTCTCCCCATTCCAAATGGGGAATTTATCATGTGATTTAACACGTGAAGTCAAGATTGAGAACAATTTTATTTTCCTCCAATGATTCGAAACAGATTTTTCTAATAGAAAGAATACCTTACTTCTTATATTTTGTACAAAAGATTATTCATTTCCCCGGCCTGGTTAAGTATAAGTACTGGCCAGGCCAGTACTTCTTTTGTTCCGCCGAATAAAAATTATTATTGAAACAATAAGAGTCAATTTCATTGCCATTCCTAATTTTTCAAAATTCTAATAGATAGATTATTTTATAACTCCTTTAAAAAATAATCTATAATCTATATCTAAATTAGATAGAGAATTTCTCTAATTTCTCTATTATATTATATAATATTTATATATAATATTTATAATATTAATTTATATATTTAATTTATAATTTATATATATATATTAATATATTAATTCTAGGAAATTCTAGATAGAAATTCGAAAATATTTAGTCTTTATTTTCTTATTCTTAAATAGAAAATTTCTAAAATTTGGAAATTCATTAATGAAAAACAAATTTCATTCTAAATGAAAATTGAAGTTCAGTATTATATTTATTTTACTAATTCACTTCAGAAGTCTTAATAAGAAGGAAGTATTAAGAAATAAGAGAAATCTATCTGATAAGAGAAAGAATATCAAATAGAAAAACACATATTTATAAAATGAAACTATAAATCATTTACTTGTTCAAAGCAAAGGACAAGTTGAAGCCCAATTTACCCGAATTCATAAAATCTGGCTGTTCAAATGAAGAGAGGTTTCAAAAAAGAAAATACTTATAACTTTCACTTTAGTACACTATTGAAATTTGACTAAACTTTTTGCTATTCACTATTCTTTATTTTTCAATCCCGCACTGCGGCGGAACAAAATACGTGTTAATGCTGGAATTTTCATGATTCTGATGCTATCTTGACTACGTCTAATTATTTTGTTGGACAAATGGTCCATTCATATCCAATAATAATTATGTAGCGGGTATAGTTTAGTGGTAAAAGTGTGATTCGTTCTATTAACAACTTAAATAGTTAAGGGATCTTTTCATTTTTTTTTTTTTTCAGATTTCATATTCTGATCAAAAACTTTATTTCTTAAAAAGATTTAATCCCTTTACCCCTCAATAAGACATTTGAGGAAAGAATATACATTCTCACGATTTCTATCCAAAAGGAAATCAGAATTTGAATAAAAAATTGGATTATGGAGTCGAGAAGCATAATTTTTTTAATTGGTTCAATTCTTCCAATTGAATGAGTATAAATAAAGGATCTATGGATAATGGATAATAGTACAAAACTTTCAATCGTAACTAAATATTCAATTTTTGCGCTGAAAAAGGGAGAGATTGAAGCCAAATAGCTAGAAAATGATGGTTTTAGTTTACTAGAACCCTCGGCTTCTTGTTTCAGCTCGGTAGAAACAAAATTATTTTCCTTAGGATCCCACGATTAGAAAAGAAATAGGGAACGAAGTAACTAGACTAGAGACTATAAAGATTTGATAGAATTCCCCTCTTCTATAGGGATCATCTAAAAAGCAAGTAGCTTTAGATACATTCGTAAAAAAAGCTGACATAGATGTTATGGATCTCATTTTTCTCTGGTGGGAATACATAGAGCTTCCATAAAGGAGCCGAATGAAACCAAAATCTCATGTTCGGTTTTGAATTAGAGATGTTAAAAATGATTAACC